TTTTTTATTTTTATTTTATTTAGTTTAAATTATCTACCTATAGAAATAACTATTGAACCTACCATAGCTAATAATAGAATTAATGAGATAATTATAAGTCATAGTGAATAATTACTATACATTATATTACCTATAGCACTTGTATGTGTTATATCTATTAAATTAGTATCTCAACTTAAACTATTAGAATAATTTATTCATTCTTTAAAACTTTTTTCAAATAAAGAAGATGAAAATGTATTTAATTGTACTACATTAGTTATTACTTTTTGACCTAATATATAAACTAATGTTATCATACTTAATACAGCTAATGGTATATAATTATTATTAGTACTAACTAATTCTGAAATTCTTATATTAATTAACATTAAAATAAATAAAAATAAAATAGATACTGCTCCAATATATACTAATAAATAAGATAAACCTATAAATGTTAAACCTATTAATATTAAATAAATAGAAATTGTTGAAAATAAACCTATTAAAAATAATACAGAAATTACAGGATTTTTACATACTATAGTATATATACCAAACATTATACTAATAAGAGCTAAAATATCTAAAATATTTGAATTAAATCCATTATTTAATTTATCTACATATAAATTTAATTGCATCATAAAAAAAAAACTTTTCCCATTTTTAATGGAACTTAAAGATTACCAAAAATAAATATAATGATAAATAGGAAGAGAAGGAATCGAACCTTCGATGACTCAAAGTCATTGAGTTTACAGCTCAACTCGTAAACCAACAAACGAAGCCTTCCTAAGAGGAGTTCGAGTTTTTAAATTTGTTTAAGTTTATTAACCCCGTGCAATTTCCATTACACGAACCTTATTTCGACTTAACACCAATTAAAGTCATACATACGAAAATAATATGAATATAAAATTATAACTATTTATATATTTATTTATAAACATAAATCAAACTTATTGCATTTCTTCTTTCAGCGCCTGACGAGTGGTTAGTACCTAATTGAGAAACGATTCACCGTTACGTGATGATTAACGATTACTAGTAATTCCTTATTCATGTAGTCGAGTTACAGACTACAATCCATATTAATCAAATTTAAGGATTAGCTTATTTTCACAATATAACATCCTTTTGTAATGATAAATGTGGCACGTCTATAGCCCACAATATTTTGGCCATGATGACTTGTCTTGATCCTATATATATAATCCGATCTAGTGGCAAGGTATATTATACACATAAATAATACCAAGGTTTTCGCTAATTGTAGGAATTAACCTAATCTCACGACATTAACTAAAGACAGCCGTGCAGCGCATGTAATATAATTAAATATTATTCAAATTGTGGTAAGATTAATCGCGGGTTATCGAATTAAATAACATACTTCACTACTGGTTTCAAAGACGGCCTAATGATTTCAGTTTTAATGTTGCCATTGTACTCTTGAGGTGGAATGCTTACACTTTTATTTATAAACTAAAAATTTTTTTTTAGCATATGACATTCAGAATTTTCTGCTTGGACTACTAGGGTATCTAATCCTGCTCGTTACCCAAGCCTTCGTACCTCAACGTCAGTTTTTATAAAGAAGGTTGTATTAACTGCTACCTGTCTTTTTGTTATTTGCAAATTCTATCTTTTCTTCAAAAATTCAATTCTTCTTTTATAAAACTCTAGAAAAAAAGTACCCTTTTAAGGTTTAATTTTCCGTCTATGTACACTTTAAACCTAGTTAAGATGACTTACACTTGTCTCTTACGTCTTACCGCGACTGCTGGCACGTAGTATTGGTCGAGACTAATAAATAGATAATTGTCATTATCTTTAATCTATTTAGAATTTTATACGTTTACACGTTAATTGTATTAATATTTTTAATACATTGCATTCTTCCAAGTTGCTGGTTCAACCGTTAGGTCATTGACCAATATCCCTCACTGCTGTACTTAAAGCGCATTAGGAGTTTCTCAGTCCTAATGTGGTCGATCAACTTCTCAGTTACGACTACGGTTTTGTTAATTATTTATTATTTAACTATTACAAACCGAAATATTTATTAACATCTTAAAGCGAAATTTATTCTTTGTTTATAAGGGATTTAACCTTTCTTTAAGGTAGTCAAAATATTATATACTCACCTGTTTACCACTTCATTATTTTTATTTAATGACGTTCGATTAGCATGTGTTAAGCACTTGGATAGCGTTCAGTCAGAGCCATCATCAAACTCAATATTTTATTATATTAGGATTTATATCCTAATAAAATATTTAACTTTTTTTAAGTTATTACTTTATTATTTATTTGTTTATATTTTTTAAGATATAATTAAGCCATATTCTGTATTTAACCCCTAAAAAAATATTGATAGAGTTATAATAACTTTAATAGTTAGTATAGGAGTAATGCTCGTCATATCAAATTATAATTTGATTTTTGTTTCTTCTATTAATCCAAAATTCTTAATATTATATATATATATATACATTATAACTATGGACTTTCCTTTTTATATCATTAATTTTAATTTAAATTAAATTAATGTAATTTAAATTTAATTAGTGTAATTCTAATGAATCTCTTATATATGAACAAGTTAAAACAATAAATACTTGACTTTGTATAAAAGCTATACCTAATTCTAAACCTGAAAAAGCAAAAATAAATGCTAATGGTATTAAACCTATTAAAAAGTAAAAGATTCCTGAACTCATTATTTTAAATGTAAAATCACTTAATATTACTAATAACATATGACCACTTAAAATATTAGCACTTAGACGTAAACCTAATGATACATTACGTGCTAAATATGATATTAATTCTATTAAAACTAATAAAGGTAATAAACCTAAAGGACAACCTGAAGGTACAAATAATGAAAAGAATTTTAATTGATGTTTTTGGAAACCTAAAATTGTAGCACCTAACACTACTGTAAAACTAATAAAAAATGTTAATATAAAATGTGATGTTGAAGAAAAACTATATGGTATTAAACCTAATAAATTATTCATTAAGATAAAAATAAATAAACCATAAATAAATGGAAAATAATTTTGACCTTCTTTAGAATTTATTTGATTTATTACAACACTATGTACAGTTGCATATATTGATTCTTTAGTTAATGTTCATGAATTTGATATTAATTTATTATTATATGTTATTAATAAATGTAATGTTAATATTATTATTGTACTAATAATTAAATAAAAACCAAAATTTGTTAAAGACATCTTTAAATCTATAATATTAATATTTAAAGAAAAAAAATCTTTTATTTCAAATTGTTTTAAGGGACTAATTATGTTATTAAACATCATAGTATATCTATTTATATAAATATATATTTAATTTAAATTAACCATTAATTATATAAAACTTTATTTATTGGAAAGTAATTAGTTATATTATCTAATTTATTATTAACTTAAAAATCTAGTTATTATAAATAATATTTAATTAATAAATTATTATAAAAAGTTATTTAAATTAAAAAACATGTGAATATTAATAAAACTAATTATATAATTGTTATTTATTAAATACATTATATAAATTTACCTTTCCAATAATAAAAAGATTATGATTGCAAGATTAGTTTATATATTTATTAATTATATATTAAACTTGAGACTGAATAATGTAAACCATCTAATATAACTGCAGGGTATATACCAAATAAAACAGCAGGAATTACAAGACTAATTAATAAAATAAATTCTCTTTTACTTAAATCTTTAACATAATTAAAGAAATATGAAGAAAATTGTCCACCAAAAGCTATTCTATTAAACATAAATATAGTATATGCTGCAGAGAATACTATAGAAGTACTAGCTAATACACCTAATACAGATATTCTTTCAAATATACCATAAAGAGACATAAATTCACCTATAAAGTTTAAAGTTAAAGGTGAACCACAATTACCTAAAGATAATATATAAAATAATATACAGAAAATAGGCATTAATTGTGCCATACCTCTATAATATGTTATTAATCTTGTTGAAGATCTATCATATAAAATACCTCCTACACAAATAAATAAACCTGATGATACAAAACCATGAGCTAAACCTAAAGCAATTGCACCTTCTATACCTTGTATAGTATTACTAAAAGCACTTAAAAGATAAACAGCTGCATGAGAAACAGATGAATAAGCTATTAATTCTTTAATATCTATTGTTCTTAATGTACTAAAACTAGCATAAAGTATAGTAATTACACCTATAACATAAACTATATAAGTATAATCCATACTAGCTTTAGGTAATAAAGGTAATATTAATCTAAATATACCATATAAACTTAATTTTAATACAATACCAGCTAATATAATACTACCAGCTAAAGGTGATTCTACGTGTGCTTTTAATAATCAAGTATTTAAAAAAATTGTTGGAGTTTTTACAGCAAAAGATATAAATATACCATAAAATAAAAATAATTGAGTTACATAACCAAAATTTGCTTTAGATAATGCATCAAAATCTGTACCACCCATAATAGATGACATAGTTATTATAGATAGTAACATAAACAATGAACCTAATAATGTATATAAAAATAAATAAAAACTAGCTCTAACTTTATCACTAGATCCAAATAATCCTATTAATAAAAATAAAGGCGGTAATATACTTTCAAAAAAAATGTAAAATAATAATATATCTAAAACTAAGAAAACAGCTAATAATAATGTTTCTAATAATAAGATTATTATTACAAAAGATAATACATTTTTAGATTCTATAGAATTTCAATTAGCTACTAATGAAATAGGCATAATCATAGTTGTTAATAATAAAAAATAAATAGAAATACCATCTATACCTAAATATAAATCAAAATAACTTATTTTATAAATTTCTTCTAATTGAATATATTGAAATTGTTTACTACTAAAATCAAATAATATAAATATTATTAATGATATAATTAAATTAATTATTAAAGTTATTAAACCTAAAGTTTTAATTTGATTATTAGAATATTGATATGTTGTTGAAAATATAATAAAAAATATACCTATTAAAGGTATTAAAAGTAAGGAAAATAAATATATCATAATATTTTGAAAAATAATAATAAACTAACAATAATTTAATTAACATCTAATACATCTATTAGATCAAACATTATTATTATTACCACAATTTAATATTATAAATTAAATGTATGTTTATATAAATTATAACAATGAGATATTACAAGGTATAATATTTAAACCTATAACAATACAAGGTAATAAAACAACATAAGCTATAATAATAGGTAATAATATAGTTCAACAGACAGACATTAATTGATCAAATCTAATTCTAGGGAAAGAAGCTCTTACTCAAATAAATACAAATATAAGGAAAGCTGTTTTTATTGCTAAATTTAAACTAGATAAACCATTAATTAAATAATCAGAAAATAAAGAATTAAAATCACAAGAATTATAACCAAATAACACTATAAATGAATTAATAAAATATAAAATAGTATTTAAAGGTAAAATATTTAAATAACCACCTAAAAATAAAACACTAGTTAATATACAAATTAATACAATACTAGCATATTCAGCTAAAAAGAAAAAAACAAATATAACAGCTGAATGTTCTGTCATAAAACCACTAACTAACTCAGATTCAGCTTCTGCTAAATCAAAAGGAGCTCTATTAGTTTCTGCTATACAACCTATAAAAAATATAAGAAATATAGGAAATAAAGGTAAAACAAAATATACAACTTTTTGACTTTCTATAATTGTAGTTAAATTTAAACTACCTGTAAATAAAATTACTAATAAAATAATAGAACTTAAAAGTAATTCATAACTTATTAATTGAGCTGTACTTCTTAAAGAACCTAAAAAAGCATATTTAGAATTAGCTGATCAACCTGCTAATAATATACCATATGTAGCTAATGAAGATACAGCTAACATATATAATATACCTAAATTAAAATCTGAAATAAATAAACCTGAACCATAAGGTATAACAGCGTAACCTAATAAAGAAAAAATTAAAGTTATAATAGGACCAAGAAAAAATAATATAATATTAGCTTGTGTTGGTGCTACATATTCTTTTAATAATAATTTTAAGGCATCAGCAAATGCTTGTAGTAAACCATAATAACCTACAATATTTGGACCTAATCTTCTTTGCATACTAGCCATAGTTTTTCTTTCTGATATAGTAACAAAAGCTACTATAAGTAAAGCAGGTACAACTACTAATAAATTTTCTAAAATTGATATAAGTGTATACATATTTTAATAAAAACTACTATAATTAAAATTTAGTAATTTTTTATCCATCTAATTATTATTACTAAATAATTTTTTTTTTTAATTTTTATATAATTACAGTAAAATTTTGAATATAATATAAAATTTATATAATAAACATCTACTATTTATTACAGGAGTCATGGGAAATCGAATCCCTGATTATAGATTTGCAATCCTAATACAGAACCATCTGCTATAACTCCAAATTAGTTTTAATTAATAAATTTTTATTTAATATATTAAAGAATAACCATTTCATATTTTTGTATTAAAATTATACATTTGTTTACTATCTATTTTTAACGCATTTTTACCTAATTCAAAAGCAAAACCTAATGTTAAAACTAAAAAAAAAACAAGCATAATTATTAATCCATATAAATTATTAAAATAAGCACTTACTACATAAGGATAAACTAATAATATTTCTAAATCAAATAAAAGAAATAATAAAGCAAATATAAAAAAAGATATACTAAATTGTGTTCTATTTTGACCTAAAAATGAATGAAAACCACATTCAAATGCACTATCTTTTTCTTGATACGGATTATGTACAGATAATAATAAATTAATTATCAATAATACAGATGCTAATATTGGTATAAATAAAAAAAAAAAAGTTGTACTTGACATATTTCATTTATTAATATATATATTAATATAAGCTATTAACACTTTAAATTTAAGCAACTAACGTTTATAATATCCAATACTTTTATTTGGTTCTATAGTTAAATTTTTATCAATTTTTCGTCGTTCTATTATACTTTCCTTTGCATCTTCTAATTTCTCTAAATTTGGTGATGTTTCTTCGATTATAAATACATTTCCTGGAATTAGACGATAAGCTTTAGCAAACTGTTTCTTTTCTGTTTTAGCTTCTATAGGTGAAAATAAATTTGGTTTTGAATCATATTCTATAAAAGGATTAGAATAAAAGTTCTTAGTTTTAAGTGCATCTATTACTGAAGACGGAAAATACTTTTGAGAGTCAGGTTCTATTCTATTAACTTTAGCTTCCAAGAAATGATGTGCTTTCATTTCCTCTAATAATACTAATTCCATATATCTTAATTTACCCATACAACATTTTAATGTATGTAATTCTTCCATATTAAATGGACATTTAGTAATAAAATCAGCACATGACTCTAAATGAAAACCTAATGCAGCTAGAGCCATATATCTATCAACTAAATCTTTAGCAGTAAAACAAATTGTTGGAAACTTTTCTAGATTTAATCTTAAATATAAGTAATCTTGCATACTACCTTCAAAACCTTCTCATTGTATTATATACATATATCCTTCTAAGAATTCAATAAACATAGGTGCCATATTTTGACTTTCCAGAATTACATCTACAGTAAGACCCATAGCTATACAGTAAGTACAGATTCCAACATAACCTTGTGTTACAGCAAGACCTGCTATTTTTGCAGCTAAAGTAGCTAAACCATCTATAGGTGAATTTCTAACCTCTAATTCTTTATTTTTTCATGCTTTAATAAAATTAAATATACCTATAGATGCTATTATAAAGATATAAATTAAGAATAGCGAACTTAATAAATTGGTAATTACGGGATTATATCCAAGTCTAGCTGATAAATCAAATAAACAAGATATAAAAGAAGATAAACATATAAGTATTATAGAAATAACTTTTTTATCTTTATGAAAATCTAATACATCCTGGGGTAATGCTGATTTTTTTAGACCCAATATAAATCCCGTTTTTATTCTGACAAAAGGCTCTTTCTATTTTTTAATGTTTTATTTGAAGAATAATTAGTAGCTATATCTAATAATTCATTTTCTATTAAACTTAATAAAGGTATAATAATAATAAAGTAACTAAAATATAATATAGTTGATAATTGTCCAAATACAATAAAAGGATCTTCAACATGTTTAGCACCTAATTGCATTAATACTAAAAAGTTAGCAACAAATATATAAAAAGCTACTTTACTTAAAGGTCTATATTGTATACCTCTTAATATAGATTTATCTAAGTAAGGTAAAGCTAATATAATAAGAATAGCACCAAACATTAAAACAACACCTACAGCTTTATCAGGTATAGATCTTAATATAGCATAAAAAGGTAATAAATATCATTCAGGAACAATAGCAGGTGGTGTTTGCATAGGATTAGCCATAACATAATTTTCACAATCACCTAAAGCATTAGGCATAAAGAAAACAAATATAGATAAAATAAGCATAAATAAAAATATAGTAACTAAATCTTTAAATAAATAATATGGAGCAAAAGGTAATCTATCATAATTACCTGAAATACCTAAAGGATTACTAGAACCAACAGTATCATGTAATGCTATTAAATGCATTAATACTAAAGCAGCTAATATAAAAGGTAATAAGAAATGTAAAGAAAAAAATCTATTTAATGTAGCATTATTAACAGAAAAACCACCTCAAATAAATTCAACTAAATCTTGACCAATTCAAGGTATAGCACTCAATAAATTAGTAATAACTGTAGCACCTCATAAACTCATTTGACCATAAGGTAAAACATACAAACTTACTTATAATAATAAGCTAGAATAACTTACAATTCGTATATTCTATTAGTTAAATATATTTAACTAAAAGTTTCGACTGTACATTAAGCAGCATTGCAGCTACCCATTAGTGACCCAGTCTGTAGCGATTATTTATATAACCGACGATCTCTAATATTAAACTTATATAAAGATTAAAATTCTTTGATCGTTTTCACTAACATCGCCAAATAATCTAAAATTTAGACTATTTTATATTCCTGTCGGATTATAACACTTTAATCTTTTTTTTTTTATAAAAATTACAAAAAGATTCTTACTCGTGCGACTATAATTTAATATAAGTAATAATATAATTTTAACATTCCTCAACTATTCATTGTTTTTTAATTAATTTTTTATCTGTCTTCAAAGCTCTTATTATTGTCTTTTCACTACAATTTATAGCTTTGGCTGCATCTACAATAGAAGAATATTTACCATATATAGTTTTATTTAAATTATATAAAGTAACACATTTGGATCTAGTTTTACATTTTTCTTTAGTTTCATCTGACATAGGTGATCTATTTAAAGCTTTATCTCTTATTTTTTCTATTATTTCAGGTGAAAGCTTTTTATCTTGGTTTAGTTTACCTATTATTTCACGTCTTTCATCACTATATATGTCTTTCATTTTTTGTCGGTCAACATCTGTATGTTTATAACCAAAACTAGATCCTGCCTCTGTTAAAATATTATAATTTGGTAATAATAATTTTAAATATTTATCTTCTAAATTTAATAATTCTTTATTATTTTCTTTAGTAACAATATTTGGATATAATTCTAATATAGTAAAAGCAAAATTTTTTAATTCATATTTTTGAACTGCTAATTTTACTATTTTACTTCCTCTAAAATAAATCAGATGATTACAAAATCTAGCATTAAATCTATTAGTTGCAGCTGAACCTACATAATAATCTCCAGTTATTTTATTAATTATCATATAGATACCACTTAAACCTCTAGTTTCATTTAATACTTTTTTTCTTGTTTCTTCTAAGTTTAAATCTTCATAAATAAATACTGGATTTAAATTTAATTCTTTAAGTAAATTTTGTAATTTATTTGATATATTGTTTGTATAAGTACAATATCCTCTTATATTTTTATTATTGTTAATAAATCTTATTGTTTCATTTTTTTTATTACTTATATTAAATCATTTTGGGCTATATTTATAACCCAAGAAAGCTGTAGCTACCATAGCTATAAATATTATAGTACCTATACTTCATGTTAAAGTTCTTGGTCCTTGATATGAACCATAATAAATACCTCTACCTATATGTAAATAAACTAAAAAGAAAAAAGCTGAAGCTGTATTTGAATGTAAATATCGTATTAATCAACCATTGTTAACATCACGCATAATATGCTCTATTGAATCAAAAGCATCTAAAACGTTAGGTGTATAATGCATTGCTAAAGTTACACCAGTAACAATTTGAATACCTAAACATAAAGCTAATAATGAACCAAAATTTCATAAATAACTAAGATTAGTTGGTTGTGGTGAATCAATTATATAAGAATTTACTAATTTTAATAACGGATGACTTTTAAAAATTCTCATAGTTAAATTTTTAATTTATAATTTTTTAATCTTTTTTTTTTTTAACTTATTTATAATTTAAGAATTTTATTATATAATATTATATGGTGTAAATAATATAAATGATAATATATTAGATATATCTAATCATTGATTAGGCATAAACATAAATAATAAAATAAACATTGTTAAAATTGATATAGATATAGATAAAGAATTAGATAAAGAAATATTAGATTTTAAAGAAATTGTTTCTATATTATTTTTATTTTTAATAATTTCAGCAGGTATTTCTAAATTAAATAATTTATTACTAAATATGTAAGAATGATTATTAAAAAACATAATTTTAATAACATTTAAATAATAAACAGCACTAATAACACTAGTTAATATACCTATTAAAGCTAAATAAATAAAACCATTTTGTAAAGCTGAAGATAAAACCATTAATTTTGCAAAGAAACCAACAAGTGGAGGTATACCTGCAAAAGATAATAAAGTAATAGCTAAACTTATACTTAAAATAGGATTTATATAAAAATAACCTTTTAATTGATTTATTAATTGTATAGGAGAATTATTTTTATCTAATAAATTATTATGATCTATATTTTTATTAATATAAAAATATAATGTATAACCTATACCAATTAATATAAAGAAAGCATTTAAATTTGAAATACTATATTGTATTAAATAGAATATAAAAGATTGTATAGACTCTACACTATTTATACTTAAAGCTAATAATAAGAAACCAACATGTGAAATAGTACTATAAGCAAATAATCTTTTAATTCTAAATTGTGTTAAACCTAACACAGTACCTATAATTAAAGATAATATACTACTTATTAATAAACTAGAAGTTCAAGAATATTCAACAGATATATTATTAGAAAAATGTACTAAATGTAATAAAATTATTAATATAGATATTTTTGGCATAATAGCTACAAAAGTTGTAACAATTGTAGGTATACCATCATATACATCTGGAGATCAAAAATGGAATGGAGCTGCAGATATTTTAAATAAAAAACCTACAGTTATTAATAATAAATAATATGATATATAAGTAGAAATATCATTATACATGATATAATTTAAATTATTATCTTTAATTAAATTAGATAAATTAGTTATAATATAAAAACTATCTAAATATGTTGTACCTGTATTAGTATATATTAAACCTATACCTAATAAAATAAAACAAGAAGATAAACCACCTAATAAAAAATAAGTTAAACCAGAAGATGTTGAAGATTCAGAATTTCTATATAAAGTACATAATATATATAAACCATAACTTTGTAATTCTATAGATAAATACACTGAAACTAAATCACTACTAGATATTAATAATAAACTACCCATAACTATAAATAATAAAATTAATGTATATTCTATTATTGTATATTGTTCTCCTTTTTTATTAATAATATTTGAAACAAATAATTTTAATTTATTAAATAATAACATATTTATACTTAAATATTTATTTGTTCAATATTTTCTTGGATAAAAACCTGTTAAATTTAAGATAAACATAGTTAACATAAATATTAACATATCAAATATTAGATCTAGAGATGATATACTAAATAAACCACCATATAAACCTATTCCTGAATTTAAATAAGAAATAAAAAGATTATTGTAACAAAATAATATACAATATAATTGTATAATTATTCCTATTCTAGAATAATATATAGAAATATCTCTTCTTAAACTAAGAGAATTAGATAATAATAATAAAAAAATAGAAGTTAATAACATTATTTTTTGTTTATAGATGAAAATATACCAAATAATAATAATAATAAAATATTATTATCAATATTTAAATATAATAATAAAACATAGAAAATTAAACCTATTAAAATATATAAAGCATAAGATGTAATAACACCTGTACTTAAACTACCTATATTTTTACTTAAATTTAATAAACCTTTTTCTAAACCATATGGACCTAATAATTCTACTGAACCTTTATCTAAAATTTTAGTAGTTTGACCACCTAATTTTAAAACAAAATTAGTAATATAATTATTATAAAAAAATTCAATTAAAAATCTTTGATTAAATAAACTAAAAATATTATAACCTAAGCTAGTAAATTTAAATTTAATTAATAAATTACCAAAAAATTCTGAGAACATTATACCAACAATACTTAAAGTAATAGTAAAAAATAAAGGTAATAATTTAAATAAAGTTGGAACTGCAAATTCAGTATCTAACATAATTTCATGAGAAGGATGTATAAAAATACTATTATCTATAAAAAAACTTGTTCCTAAACCAATAAATGTATCTTTAGTTAAATAACCAAAGAATATAGAAAAAATAGCTAATATAATTAAAGGTAAATTAATAAAAATATTACCTTGATCTACATTTTTATAATTATTTAAAGGTCCATTAGGATTAGTTAAGAATGTTAAATATAAAACTTTTACAGAATATAGTGTAGTAAACATAGCACCAATTGTAGCTATAAAATATACAATAGTACTTGAAATATAAAATTGACCATATGCTGATTCTAAGATAAAATCTTTAGAATAGAAACCAGACATAAAAGGTATAGCAACTAAACTTAAAGAAGCTATTAACATTATTGAATAAGCTAAAGGTAAAAATGGTTTTAATCCTCCATATTTTCTAAAATCTTGATTATCTGAAACAGAATGTATAACTGCTCCTGCACCTAAAAATAATAATGCTTTATAAAAAGCATGATTAACTAAATGAAATAATGCAAGATTATATGAAGATAAACCTATAGCTATTACCATCATACCTAACTGCTATTATACTATTAATTGTAGTATAACTGGACCATTTCTTTATTAATCTTGGTATTTTTCTCATTTATCTTTAAATTTAACTCATTCATTAAATTTTTGAATATCTAAACTTTTTCTATCTATTCTTAATAAATAAAAATCCTTTATTAAATTAACTCTTTTCATTTTTGTTGTTTTTAAGGGATAATTAGTAAAATAATTTTCTATTAAATTAAATAATTCAGCTTTTCTATAAATAACATATTTAAATGCTTCTATCTTTGGACTTAATATATCCACTCTACCCCCATAAATAGATATTAATGGTTCTAATAAATATTTATTTTTTTGAGATAAACTTATAGATATTTGTCCAGAAGCTTCATTATAATAAATAGATCCATCACTATCAATAAATCCACTTAATCATCCATCGTTAAATGTTAAAGGTTTAGAATAAATTAATGCTATATCATATTTTACACATAATTTATTCATTTGTAATAATCTTGTTGGATTTCTTATTAATCCGTTTACATCATTTATTAATGAAATTAAACCTTTTTTGTGTCTTAATTTATATCTTACAGCATTAGCATTTGAAATAGGTTTTATGGATCCTCCATATTTTTGTTTTATTTCATTTAATGCTTTTACATCTCTAGCATTCATAGTAATTTCACAACTACTATACCCTTTTTTAGTTAATATAAAATATCCATCTCCATCTATTAATCCAGCTAATCATTGATTAAATGATAAAGATTTATCATTTTTATTTTTATTAACTAAATTTATTGGTTCTGTGCTAGTATGTATATTTTTTATACCTAAATTATTACAATATTCATACATATTTATATAAAAAATTATATTATAAAATTTTATATTTATTAATAGATATAGATATTCATTAAAGATAATGAATTTTTTCATTAAATTAATTAATTTTAATTTAATAAAGATTAATATCAAACGTATGGCCTCTGAGATTCCTACTAACTTGCTTATAATTATAATCTTTCATCTTACTGACAAATTTATATAACTTAAAATATAATTGTACAATCAATTAATGAGAGATGAATTAAAAAGATTAGAACTAATATGATTATTTAATATATAATCATGAGCTTTGGTTATCTGCGAATTAATCATTTTTAATATATAATTTAATATATAAATATTGACTTCTACGCATATAGTTTGATGCCTGAATGTAATTAAATGAAATTTACATTCTTGAGCCAATTGACTCATTGTAGAATAAGCTATAACTTTTTTAATATCTTGTTGGAATAATCCTATAATTGAACTAAATATAGTTGTTATAGCACCTAATCATAAACAAAGTATTAAAACAGTTGAACTATATTCTATTAAAGGAGATGATCTCATTAATAAATATACACCAGCTGTAACCATTGTAGCCGCATGTATTAAAGCAGAAACTGGAGTAGGCAAATATGTTGATATTTATTATTTATAAAATAAATATACGCAAATACTTACGTATTTGTTCGGACTATATCTTTAGATAACAATTATTTATTTATTTTCTTTTTTAAAACATTTATTTTTTCTAAACCTGATGCAATTAAATGTTGTTTATTTTTTACTAAAATATAAACTTTAAGTCAGTTATTATAACTTATTAATTTTTTAGTTTTTAATTTATGTAATTTTAAATAATTTAATATATTATTAAGTTTTGTTAAATTTACTACCATATTATAACCATTATAATATTTAATATAATGAACTTTACCATTTAATAGTAAAGCAATTTTATTTAATAAATCTAACTCCCCTTTTTGAGATAATATATATCTAACTGTTACTTGTCTACTATTATATTTATTCTTTTTAATAGTACTAACAGTAAAACAACCTTGAGAATCAGTAAAACCAGCTAATCAACTATTATTTAAATTAATATCAATAATATTTTTTTTATATATAATATTTTTATTATATAATTTATTATAAGCTTGTATTCAATTAGCAAATTGAATGTTTTTATGTTTTGTTAAAATATTACCATTAAAAATTTCTATTAATTTAAGTATAGATTCTTTTTTTCTAACTCTAAATTGATGAGTTTTATTAATTTTATCTTGTAACATTACGCTACCAAAACCTAATTCTTTTTTTATATAAAATAAAATTTGTGCATCATTACTGGATTGTGTTATTTTAAATTCTAAATATTTATCTTTATAGACTGAAAAAAGACCATCTCCTTCAGTAAAACCTATAAATCAATATTTAAATTCATTTTTTAAATAAATATTATTGTTATCTATTTCACATGTAGTCTCTGAAGATCCTTTATGTTGTATAGACAAATCTCCTTTGATTTGTCCCATAAAGTTTCTTGCGGATTGTCCCTTACCTAAGATTTTTCCTAACAAAATATAAATTTGAGTGGACCTAGATAATATAGGATGTTCCCGCATATAGTGAAATTTTGAGAGAGCCCTTAACAAACCCTCCATAGCTTGAGGTAATCAAACATGTAAACCTATTTGTGAACTTTTTGCCATAGCACCTATTAATAAACATATACCTATTAATGTTATAATATCTTGATTAAAGTATGGAGCTAATGAAAATACAGTTGAGTAATCTAAATTACCAAAAGATCAAATTATTATAAACATACCTATAGTTAAGAAACAATCACCTACTCTATTTGTTAAAAAGGCTGATATTGAACTTTGATTAGCTGCTATTCTAGTAAATCAGAAATTAACTAATAAATATGAACAAACACCTACACCTTCTCAACCTAAAAACATTAATAAATAATTATTAGCTGTTACTAATATTATCATCATAAAAGTAAATAAACTTAAATAACTAAAAAATCTTTGATTATGTGGATCATGACTCATATAACCTATAGAGTATATATGTACTAAACTAGATACTATTAATACAGGTATTAACATACTTACTGTTAAACTATCAAAATAAAAACCTCATAATATATTTATTGACTCTGAATCTATTCATCTAAATAAATTTATTTCTAAAGGTATATTATTATAACCTACTTCAAAAAAAGTTAAAATAGCTAACATTGTTGTTATGATAATAAAACTAGATGTTATTAATTGTGCTCCTTGTACACCTATTTTTCTACCAAAAAATCCTGATATAATTGAACCTATTAAAGGTAAAAAAATAATAACTAAATACATTATTTATATTCTATTGCTATACTTCCTCTTAATCTATAAAAAGCTACTAATATACCTAAACCTATAGCAGATTCAGCTCCTGCTATTGTTATTATATATATAGCAAAAGTTTGACCTAATATATCGTCAAAATTAAGTGAACTTATTAATATTAAAAAAGTAACAGACAATAACATTATTTCTATTGAAATAAGCATTAGAATTATATTTTTTCTATTTAAAACAAAACCTAAAATCCCTATTAAAAATAATATTAATGATAAATTCATTAAACTTTACGATTAAGATTATTATATATACTTATTTATTATTATTTTTATTAATTAATTAATCACCTAATTGATCTCTTAATCATAATAAAAATTTTTTTAAACTTACTGATTGTATTACTATAGGCATTGAGCTATGTAATATACCACATATTTCTGAACATTGTCCAAAGTATGTACCTTGTCTGTTTAAATATACTGATGTTTGATTTAATCTACCTGGATATGCATCACATTTTATTCCCAATGATGGACAAGCAAATGAATGTATAACATCAGCTGCTGATATTACAAATCTAGTATGTGTTAATTCTGGTATTATTACTCTATTATCAACTTCTAACATTCTTAATGTACCTTCTTCTAAATCTGATTCTGGTACTATATATGAATCAAATTCTACAAATTCACCATCTGCATTAGTAAAATCTGGATATTGATAGCTTCAATATCATTGATGACCTTCTCCATATATTACTAATGATGGATCCATTACTTCATCCATTAAATATAATAATTTAAATGATGGAAATGCTATTAATATTAATATTACAGCTGGTGTAATTGTTCATATTAATTCTATTAATGTACCATGATTCATATATTTATGTGATATTGGTGATTTTGTATTTATAAAACTTTTTATAATAGTAATCATCATTCATGTAACAGAAAATAATATTATAGTTAAATAAAACATAATATTATTATGTAATTCTTCTATACCTTCCATTTGAGGTGTTGCACTATCTTGAAAAAATAAACCCCATGGTGTTGGAGCATCAAGTTTTATTGTATTTTGATTAATACTTAAACTTAATGATTGAATTCAAATAAATAAATTTCTTATCATATTTATATCTATATATTTTTTTTTTATCTTTATAACAAGAATCAATAAAAAAAAGTATTAATATACTAAAAAAAAAATCTTTTTTTTTTTAATTGTTAAAATAATCTGAATTTTTTTAACTATAGTTAATTAGGCTACGTATAATAATAAGAAAGCCATCATTAATGCGAATACGCAAATTACTATATAAAAAATTAATAATATGTTTAAAATTTTTTTTATATTTCTAATAAAACATTTAACTTTTTAATTGTTATTTTTAGACTATGTCTTCATTTATAAATGTAGGATTTAAAAAATTTTTGTTTACACTACTCATTTATAGTCGTTGAACGTTATTAGTATATAATATATACTAATATTCGCTGCAAATTTATCTTTAAGATATTTCTTGCAATTAACCCTATATCAGATCTATTCGCTTAAACCTGTAGCTTCTGAGAAAGCAAAACCTAAAATAGCATATGAGAATAATTGACCTCTAAGTGAAGGGTTTCTAGCAACACCTAAAATTAAAGCACCAAAAACAACACCTATTCCAACACCTGCTCCGATTAAACCTGTTGTAGCTAATCCTGTACCGATTATTTTAGCTGCTTGTATCATTATATATTTTTATAAATTATAATACTAAGGAAACCTTTATCCAAATAAATAATTACTATCTAGTAAAAGTATTATACTTAAAAAGCCCTTAAGATGAATCGAACATCTATACAAATATTAACAGTATTTTGCTCTACCGTTGAGCTATAAGAGCTAAAATTCTTATCCTAGATTCGAACTAGGATCAAAATATTAGAAGTATTTTGCTCTACCATTGAGCTAATAAGAATAAGCAACATGTATAAGATTTGAACTTATATCATCGTGGCCGTAACACGGTATTCTAACCCTTAAACTAACATGTTGCTTAAAATGTTTACACCGAATTATTTTCTACCTATTAATCTAATAAAAAAAAAATTAAGATTGTACAGGTAAACTTACAAATGCATGTGGTTTAGGAGGACTATTTAAACATCATTCTAAAGAACTATTATTTCTATTAAATAATGTTTGGAATAGATCACTGAAATATTGTGGAGTTAATCAAGGGTATCTTGAAACAGGTGAACCTTGAGTTAATTGTAAGTATAAAATATTTAAGAAATATCATGTAGCAACAACACTTACAATAGAACCAAAACTACTTATTAAATTTCAACCAGCAAAAGCATCAGGATAATCACCGATACGTCTAGGCATACCTTGTAAACCTAAGAAATGTTGTGGGAAGAATGTTAAGTTAACACCAACAAATAATATTCAGAAATGTACTTTACCAGCGAATAAATCATAAGATAAACCTAATAATTTAGGTATTCAGAAATATCAACCACTAAATAAAGCAAAAACAGCACCCATAGATAGTACATAATGGAAATGAGCAACAACATAGTAAGTATCATGGAAAGCTATATCAAGTGAAGCGTTAGCTAAAACAACACCACTTAAACCTCCAATTGTAAACATAACAACAAAACCTAAAGCAAATAGCATAGCAGGTGTTAAATTTAAAGAACCACCATAACAAGTAGCTAATCAACTAAATATTTTTATACCTGTAGGTACAGCAATAATTAATGTAGCAGCTGTAAAATAAGCTCTAGTATCAACATCTAAACCAACAGTATACATATGATGCAAAAACCATTAATAAATCTTTTAAATTTACCCATACATATTTGTATGCTTCTTTCACAAGAAGTGTCGGACTATATCTTCATCTTTATGCTTTTCCCGTTTTATTTAATACACTATTATTTAAATTAATTTGTTTTTGTATAGCTCTTATTTTTACTAATCCTTCTTTAGTTAAATGTAATTTTTCATAGACTTGATTATGAATATATAATCATTTTTCAAAAGAAATAGCTTTTTTAGTTTGTAAAGGAAATATTTTAAAATATGTTATTATATCATTTAATAATTTAAAACCAGTAACTGTATAACGATAAACACTATCAGTTTTTGATCTTAATGTAACTTTACCAAAACCAAATAATTTATTTATTTTTTTTAGTATCATACTATCTTTTTGATTTAATATATAACGCATTTTTATAATATTACCTAATCTATATCTAGAATTTGCTGTAATAGATACATTAAAACATCCTTCAGCATCAGTAAATCCTGATAATCAGCCATCCTGTAATGTAATTGTAACAGGATTATTAATTAATTTAATAGTATCATTACCAAAACGATTATTTAAAGCATTAACTCATTTAGTTAATTGTTCAATTCTATGTTTTTGAGCTAAATTTCCATTAAATAAAAAAGCTAATAGTAAAATATGTGAAGGATTATCAACTATTCATCTATAAAAATCATTATTTTTACCTAATTTCCCTTGAGGAAAATGTTTTACAATTCCAATATTAAATTTGTATTGCACTTCATAAAGTATTTTACTTTCTTTTTGAGTAAGAACAAAACGAATTCTTTTATCATAAGTTTGAATAGCACCGTTTCCTTCAGTAAAACCTATAAATCAAGTTAATCATTGATCATTAATAAGTTTTTTATTTTTAAATAATGTATTAAAATAAATATGAAACGCAGAAAAATTAAAAGATGTTTCGCGTGTAGTCTCTGAGACGCTCTGTTTGTTATACAGGGACAGATTGTCTGCTGATTGAGTATAGCTAATTAGATTTTTACCTTTCAAGGTACTAATTAGCACTAAACTGTTCCAGCATATAGCGAAATTAATTATATTACCTATATCACTATAGGATGAAGCCATCATCACTCAACTTCAAACAACAAAACCTAAAATACCAATAGACATCATAGCATATACCATACCTAAGTAACCAAATACATTTTTACTTGAATTTGCAGAAATTACAGTACTAATAATACCAAAACCAGGTACAATTAAAATATAAACTTCTGGATGTCCAAAGAATCAGAATAAGTGTTGGTATAAAATAGGATCACCACCACCAGCTAATTCAAAGAAAGATGTATTAAAATTTCTATCTGTTAATAACATTGTTATTGCACCAGCTAATACAGGTAATGATAATAATAATAATACAGCTGTTATTAATACGGCTCAACCAAATAATGCTAATTTATGTAGACGAATACCTGGACTTCTCATATTAATTATAGTTGTAATAAAATTCATAGCACCTAAAAGTGAACTTATACCACTTAAATGTAAACCAAAAATAGCTAAATCAACACTAGGACCACTATGACTTTGTATACTTGCTAATGGAGGATATAATGTTCAACCTGTACCAGCACCATTTTCTATAATAGAAGCAAATACAAATAATAATAAACTAGGTATTAATAATCAAAAACTTATATTATTTAATCTTGGGAATGCCATATCAGGACCACCTACTAATAATGGTAATAAAAAATTACCAAAACCACCAATTAAAGCTGGCATAACCATAAAAAATATCATTAATATAGCATGAGCTGTAATAATACTATTATATAATTGATTATCAGCTATATATTGTACACCTGGAGCAGATAACTCCAATCTAATTAAAACTGAGAAAGCTGTACCAACTAAACCTGAAAATAATGCAAACATAAGATATAATGTTCCAATATCTTTAGCATTTGTTGATAAAAATCATCTTTCTTTTCACATTGTTATATTAAATATCTGCTGTATCACTTTATTAGATTTTTATACTGCTATTAAGCATATTTTATTTAAAGTCTGGTAGGGTGGATACCTTGATTCGAACAAGGATATACTATGCCACATACAGCTGTTCTACCATTGAACTATATCCACCTTAATTTATAGTTAAATTTATAAATTTAACTATAGCCTGAGGAGAAAATCGAATTCTCATTCTTAATTCATGAAATTATTGTTCTACCATTAAACTACTCGGGCTAATTTATGTTGGAGCGATTCGAACACTCATAGCTAAATACCAAAAATTTATGACTTACCTCTTAGTCAACAACATATTATTAATTTATATCAATAGAGGTAATCTAATAATTAAAATAACTATTATAATAAATTTATATTTATGGATAATAAGACTTGAACTTATAAAGCTTCCGCCACTATGATCTAAACATAGCCTGGTTACCAATTTCAGCATATCCATAATTGCTCGAAATAAGACTTGAACTTATAACCTAAACATCTTCAGTGTTCCGCTCTACCAGTTGAGCTTTTCGAGCTAAATTTTTGGAGTTATCAGGAATTGAACCTGAATAAAGGACTTGCAAAGTCCTCGTTTTACCAATTAAACCATAACCCCAATTATCCGAGGAGGGATTTGAACCCACACGAGTATATCAATAAAACTTAAGATTATCCTGTCTACCAATTTCAGCACTCGGATTAAGACTAAAATGATTCGAACATTTATAAAAACTATTATGAGCAGTTGGCTTTACCATTAAGCTATAGCCTTTTTATACGGATTTAGGATTCGAACCTAAATAAATTGATCATGAGTCAATATGTTACCATTACATTAATCCGTAAAATTAGTTTTAATATTTTATATGTTTTTATATATAATATTTAAAATCTTATATTTCCTATTTTTTTATGTATATTTTTAAAGGAAAAAGCTTTTCTAGGTAATGGTTCTTTGAATTGTGCAGTACCATGGTACATATGATAGTCTAAATGATTATATAGATTATCTCTATAATCTACATCTATATTATTTAAAAAATGATTCATAGAATTAATCTGACCTCTTCAAGCTTGAGGTCCTTGACTTATTACATATCCTAATTTTCTAATATCTAATAAAAATGTATTTATATCTTTAATTAAAAATAAAGTATCATTAATTAAATCCAAATCATTATCAATTTTACAATAAGAATATATGTCTGTAAATTTATTTAATTTTAAATCTTCATAATTCTTTTTTACTATATTATTAAATACTTCAATTAATTTATCATGATTTAAAGCTATTGTACTTTTTTTTATTATATCTAAAAAAAAAAAGTATTTATACTCTTCATTAGATTTTACGTATTTAAGGTCTTCATATAAATAAACATTAAAAGAATTTAAATATTTAAAAATTTCTTTAACATGTTCATGTATATTTAAACTTTTATCTATAATACATAAAAAATCTCCAGATTCTCTAAATGTTAAACTTTTAGCAAAATTATCTCTAACAATAAAATACATTATTAAACTATCTATAAATTCTTCTGTATAAAATATATAATTATATATTAAAATATTAGTATCTTTTTTTAAAAATCTAATATTAATTAAAAAAACCCCTGGTTTTTTTAAATTCATTTCTACATCATCTTTATATAAACCTTTATGAGTTAAATATAATTTTTTATATAATAACTCGTCAATAAAACATACATCTCTTCAAAGATTATTCATGGCATACTTTTTTACTTAAAATAAAAATACTAGATAAAGTTCTAGATAAACTAAAATTAATAAAAAACACTAAATATATATTTATTTGTTATTAAAACAATAAACAATTTCAGAAATATAATTAATATTATTAAAAATGTATAAAGTAATACTAAAATTAATTATAGATGTAATAAATAAAATAAGTGTAATAAATAATATTCATATTGTATTTATACTATGTAAATTATTTATAATTTTTAAAAAATAATTATAGAAATTATTACCAAAAATATTCTTAATATATAAAAATTTTCATTTATAAAAAACAAATTTAAATAGAAATAAAATAAGTAAATTAAAGATTAAGTATATTATTATGATTTGTAAACCTAAATTAGAATAGAATAACTCCATTACGCTATTAAAATTATTATCATCAATCATACTAGAACCTGAAGTAAAAGGACCTCCAGATGATGAAGATGCATCTTGATTAGAATAACTAGTATTCTGATTATTTGTATTTATTTTATTTTGAGTTAAAGTATTAATAGCATTAACAGCTACAGTTGTTAAACCTCCTACAGCTCCAGCCCCTACAACTGTCCCTACTTTCACACTTACTGGTAAAGCAGAACTTTTAATTAAATTAACTCCAGCATTCATACCAGCACCAACAGCAGCACCTATTAGCTAAAGCCTGACTAGGTACACTTATATTAGGATTATTAATATTAATATTATTATCTTTAACATTAGCTTCAACAAGATGTTTATCTCAATTTTTATCATTACCTTCTAATAAAATAATATCATAATTACTAAAACTTAATAAGATTAAAACTAGTAAAATTAATAAAATAGGTAAAGGTATATATTTTTCAATAATTTTAATAAAATTAGATTGTAGTAACACAAAAACAAAAAGACCTATTGAAACAATAATAATATAATTTAGAATCATTAAACAAATTTTTATTTAAAAATACACAATACTAGATAAAGTTCTAGTTAAACTAAATAATTATTACTTTATGTTTTAATCTATATTAAAATTACAATATATTAATACTAAATATTAAGGAAATTTTTTTCTATATTTTTACTTTTATCTTTTAATATCTCTTTTTCAGCCTCACTAAATTTAAATTCATAATTTAAACCTCTTAATTTTAATATATTATATGTAGGATTTAAATTATTAATATAATACTCTTCTTTTTTAATTAGTTCAATAAGCTCACAATATTCTAATATATCTAATTTAAATTTAGAATTATCATATTTTAATAAGATATCATAAATAATACAAAATTTTTCTAATTCCTTTTTTTTTAAATAATTAGTATAAAAATATTCATTAAATTTTTCAGAAAGATTAATAGCACTACCAACATAAAATTCATTAGTAATTAAATTAGTTAACATATAAATACCTGTTTTTCCTTTATTATCTTTAATTATATTATCTTTAAATAAATTTACATTAGGATAAGAAATAACAGGTGTTTTTTTATTTTTAAATAAATTACTAAAATTTATACAATTTCAAAAATTAAAAGGATTAAACATATTATTTATAAAAAGTAATAAATACACAATATAAATTATTTCTAAAATATAAATTTAGTTTTATTAACCTAAATTTAAATATAACCAAAAAAAAATTTAAGTTATAAAAACTTAATAAGAAATAGGTGATTTGAACACCTGACCCTTCGTGTGTAAAACGATAGCTCTACCACTGAGCTAATTTCTTGCAACCCAAGAGAGACTTGAACTCTCGCACTAACAGTGAAAATGTTATGTCTTAACCAACTTGACCATTGGGTCAGCCCAGTGCAAGTATCGCACTTACTTAAACCGATTACAAAACGGTTGCATTACTTTTATGCTAACCGGGCTAAATATATATATGTGTTATATTAAGTATAATAATAAATTAGTACTTTATGTCTTTTACAACTAAAGCCTATAACGTAATATTCTATTACGTATATAAAAGAGTATAATATAATAAGCTTCGCGCTTAAATGCTTTCAGCACTTATCTATAATTGACTTAGCTTTCCTGCCATGCTTAATAAGCAATCCTATACACAAACGCCAACCATTTCTGATTGTGGTGTATATTCATAGTTTTTACTTAGGTGAAAGTAAACTAGTTATAAACAATATTAAACAACAGGTAAACCATAGGTCAACATTCCCAACTCCTTTCGTACGAAGGGACTATTTATCTTTTACTCTGTATCCCTCTAGAAGATAAAAACCATACTGTCTCACGACGTATTAAACCCAGCTCATGTAACTCTTTAATCGACGAACAGTCGAACCCTTCATGATTTCTACATTCATGTGGATGAGTTAAGCCGACATCGAGGTGCCAAACCGCGCACTCAATTTGTACTCTCTTGCGCAAATTAGCCTGTTCAATTATGTTATCATAAAAGTTATTTATTTCCTTTTTTTTCAAAAAGGTTCAGACTATTTCTTCATCTTTATAATATATTTAATTTTTTTAAGATTTATTATTTACCACCTACTCAACCTTTTATACCATAAGATCCTATTCGTGTTGTTGAATTTAATTTAGTATATTCTAAATTAGGTCTAAAATTACCTCTTATTAATGCTGATGATTCAAAATTTTCTGATGATTTAATATTTATTAAACTTCCTTTATATTTTAATTTAGATATAGATCTTGAAGCAGTAAAACGTTTAGTTAATCTACCGCTCGCTTCTAATCTTACACCTGAAACTCTTTTATATTTAATGTTTTCTAATATTATACCTTTTAAATATTTTGAATTATCTATAACATTTCTATTTTCTAACACTTTTACTTTTCTTATAGAACTAGATAATGAGTCTAATACTTTACTTTTTACTACACTTAATTTTAATAATAAAACTTTAGTAAAGATATCACTATTTAAATAGTGGTATTTAAGATTTATAAAATTAAATTGTATATTTTTTTTATATATTTTTTTTATTAAATTTGTTAAATTATGTAAATAATAACTATTAAATTTAGATTTATTAATATAAATTAATATAATTAAATAAAGATATATAAATTCTTTTTCTAATGATTTTTTTAAAAAGTTTTTATATACATTTAATTTTATATTATTTAATTTATTTTTATCTTTTATAGTTTTCAATAATAAATTTTTTAATTCTGATTCTCTTTTAATTAACTTTAAACTTAATTTTTTAATTAATCTTAATTTTTTTTTTAAATAATATTTTTTTTTCTTTAAGAATTTAGAATATTTTTTTAATATTGATTTATAAGTTATTAATTGTCTATTATAAAAATAAATTGTTATATTAATTAAATCATTTGTATGTTTAAATTGTCCAAGACTTACTAATATTTTATTTTTAGATATATTTACATTTTTTTTATAATTTTTATTAGTTCTTATTTTTTCTTCTAATTTTAAATTATATAAATTAAAATAACCCTCAATTAATTTATTAATTAATTTATTAGCTTCAATCATATTATTTAAACTATTTTTATTAAAAGTATAAATACTATTTTTTCAATCTCTTACAATTGGTATAAATTTATTGGGTCATAATACTTTATGTTTAGAATTTAATGATAAATTCTTATATGAATGTTTCATTTTAGATTTTATTATATTTAACATAATATATTTTTAATTTGTTATCAATTAAATAATAACACAGTTTAATAATAATTAAAACTATTTCATTAATATAATATTAATAATTATAAAGAAAAAAAAATATATATATATTATAAAGATGTTGGGTACTTAAAAAAGGATTATTATTAGCATTATTCACCTTTTAGTCGTTGAACGTATTTATTTATATATAAAGCTTAAATAAATTTCGCTTCAAATAAACTTAAAATTGATTAGACAAATTAAGTTATTTTTGAAATTAACCCAAATTATTACCAATATTTTAAAATATTGGAGGACTAACAAGTAATCCCTAGCGTAACTTTTTCATAAATCCAAGACCTTTCCTTTATGAATCTTGTGATCATATGCCCCGCTTACGCGACTGATAGACTTGTAAGTCAAACAGTAAAGCAAGATTAAGCCATTAAACTTTTAAAGTAAAAAAACATCATATTAATAAGTAAAATTTCTCTATTAATATGACTAAATAATAATAAAAATATATTATTATTTAATTTACATCTATTTACCATATAGTTAAAATCTTACTTAAAAAAATTAAAAATAACTAACTTAATATAAACAATAACTGGATAATTAATAATAATTAATTACAAATTAAATAAAAAACTCAAAAAATAAGAATATTTTAAGAATTTTTGTAAATTAAAATCTACAAAATTACAATATGAACTTTGGATATACCCAGGTACTTTTTATGGGATCTGTGCCCCGCATAAACTGCCTTCCTACCATAAAGAATATAATAGAACAAATAAAGGTGTTTCAATTTCATAACTATTACCTTATACACTGGAAATTATCAAATTATATCATAATAGGTAACAGTAAAGCTGCAAAGGGTCTTCTTGTCTATCTAGAGGTAAGCAGCATCTGCACTGCTAATTCAATTTCACTGAGCCAATCATCGAGACAGCTGTTGTATCGTTAAGTCATTCATGCAAAGACCGCATTTAACGGCCAAGGTATTCCGCTACCTTAGGACCCTTATAGATAAGGCCGCCATTAATCGGGGTGTTCATCAAAACCTAATTAAATAATTAAGTAAATCTGTTACCCTACCGACATCGGGCAGACATCACACTCAATACATAGATTTCTATCTTGGCAGAGTGCTTTGTTTTAATTAAACAGTCGTACAACACTATTTTATGATTCCTTTTACTTTTTCGATACTTAAGTATCTATAGTAATGGTCCTCCTTATCCCGAAGTTACGGTAGTTAATTTGCCGAGTTCCTTAATGATTGTTCACTCAAACGCCTTTGTATACTCTACTTGCTTACTTGCGATAGTATTTAGGTACGGTCTATAATTATTTTTTTAGATTTTTGTTACAATTTCCTGAACCTTTATCACTATATAAAGATTTTGTTTACAAAAAATAATTATTTTTATCATCAAATAGACCCTTTGGGGTATATTCTTAGATACCGAAAGTTAATAATAACCATAAGCTTAAGGCGAGGAAAATATAGTCTAATTACTCATAAATTTTCTCTTAGTTTTCCTTTTTCGTTACTCATGTCAGCATTCTCTCTTGGATTATCTATTATTTTTTTAACTTAAAAAAGATAAAATCTAAGATTTATCCAATGTTCCGCTACCCCGTATATATATACGTACAAGGTTTCGGTATATTATTTAGATCCGTTATATTTTCGGTATTAATATCTAAAATATTTAATCAGTGCTCTGTTACGAGATCTTCAAAAAATGGCAGCTTCTAAGCCTATTTCCTGATTGTATTTGATATAAACATCCTTAATTTCACTCAATAATAATTTTGGAACCTTATTACTCTTGTTCTGGGCTGTTTCCCTTTAGACATACAACCTTATCGCACTATGTCTGATTATTCAACATTCATCTTTGCCATTCCGAGTGCAAATACTCTCCGATAAAATCTATACGATCCCCCGATATTTACAAAAATAAATTTTTGCCCGAGATCACAGTTCTGTACCTGCTAAGATGTTAGTTAAATTACCTACTTAAATAGGTTTCGCGGAAAACCAGCTATACTAGTCAGTTTTATCTTTCACCAACTTACCACAGTTCATCGAATATCTTTACAACGATAACTCGTTCGGGCTTCTTTACCCTGACCATGGTAAGATCACTAGCTTTCGGGTCTATGTTTAGAAACTCTATTATTTTTTCATAATTGGTTTAACTGGGCAATTGCTCGCTTCTAAACATAACTTGCTGACCCATTATGCAAAAGGTACACTCTTTTTTTCGAGCTGCTTATAAAACTACTAATTCAAATTTTCCCTCACGGTACTTTTCACTATCGCTTATATATTATATTTAGCTTTAGAGGAAGGTTCCCCTTTTTTCAAACAAATTTTTTTCGTTTTACTTATAAGCTTTTTTATTAAAAGAATTTTTAATAAAATCTCGTTTGATTTCTTTTCCTAAAGTTACTAAGATACTTCAGTTCACTTTGTTTATTTAATTAATTTATCTTAGATTTTAGATTCATAATTATCTTTAATATATAGCTAATTATCCTTAATAGTTTCTTTACATACTTTATATATCTTACATATTTTTAATATTTTTCAAGTTATTATGAATCGAACATAACTAATCCTCAACCCAAATGAGGTGCCTACCCAGCCGGCTCTAACCTGTTTTTTCAGAGAATATCCGATTTGAACGGATGTGATTTTTTTAAACCAAATAAGTCTCAAGCTTACCACCTTAAACCACTCAGTCAATTCTCTTTTATTCAAGAGCACTCAGATTTGAACTGAGAAGGTGGAGGTTGAAGCTCCATATTTTACCCTTAAATTATACTCTTTTGATTCCTTAGCGAATTGAACGCTAATCCTACTCTTATCAAAAGTATACTTTAACCTATTAAGTTAAGGAATCTTACGGAAAAGAGATGATTCGAACATCTAAGTGTAACTACACAATATTTAGCAAATATCTCGCCTTGCCTATAGCAACTTTTCCTTTTACGGGTTAAATCGGCTACGATCCGATATCTATTTTCTCGACAAGAAAATCCTTTTCCAATTAAGTTACTAACCCTTTTTTTTATGGCTAGTTGAAGTTGAATCAACACATTTCACATGGTACGCGAATAGTCTACCGTTAACCTATAGCCATTATTAAGACTTACAGGATTCGAACCCATACTATAATGATTAAAAGTCATATGTTCTACCATTGAACTAAAGTCTCAAAAGTTTATTCTCCCTTTATAAATTATTTATTGATTTTCGTGATACATATAATCTTACTACTCAAGGTAAAATATATTTACTAAACACAAAAAATATAAAACTTAATGATAATAATGTATAAACTACTTGATTAAAGAAAAAAAATGGTATTAATTGTGGCATATCTCTTTATACTTTTTTTTTACAAATTAAAGTTAAAATGGAATTATATTAAAAGTAATTGTTAAAATTAATTTAATTATTTAATAACCTCAGAAATATATACATACATATAATATTAATCATACAACATCAACAAAATGTCAGTATAATATACCTGATTCATATCCTAAATGATGATGATCTGTTAAGTGATAACCTAATAAACGTCATAAACCTACACTTAAAAAGGCTGTACCTATAAGAACATGGAATCCATGAAAACCTGTACTAAAATAAAAACAAGAACCATATACACCATCTGATATTGTAAATGATGATACTGAATACTCTATACCTTGGAATACTGTAAACACAATAGCTAATAATATTGTAGCTAATAAACCATATAATGCACCTTTTCTATTACCTTGAATTAATGAATGATGACTATATGTTACTGTTACACCTGATGATAATAAGATTATAGTATTTAATAATGGTAATTCAAAAGGATCTATAGCATTTATTCCTAATGGTGGTCATTGTGCTCCTAATTCTACATTAGGTGATAATGAACTATGGAAGAATGTTCAAAATATTGCTAAGAAAAATAATGCTTCTGATGCAATAAATAAACCTACACCTAAATTTAAACCTCTTTGCACAGCATTAGTATGATTACCTAAATATGTACCTTCAGATATTATATCTCTGAATCATAATGTCATACATCAAACTAAATTAATAAATGCTATAAATAATATTATATACATATTACTAAATCCATGCATAGTTAATACTCCTGATGTTGTTAATATAAATAATGATAAACTATTATAAAAAGGTCATGGTGAAGGTGATACTAAATGATAGGGATGACTTTGAAAATTAGTTCTTTGATCTAAAGACAT